ATTCTTTTGTTTCTTAATGATGTTTGTGAACAATTGAATCTAGTGGTTGATTCATAGTCCCTGCCCTTCCCCCAAAATATTAACTGGAAGCAAGAAGAAAGAACGAATCAATCAATTTTATCTATAATCCAATATAATAATTATATTGATTTCTAGGGATGAGACATCCTGCAAATCATTTCTAGACTAAACTAATAGAACCTTAATCAAAACTACTCTAAAAATAAAATAAAAACTCTGATCATATATCTGATCATATAATAAATAAAGATTTGGATATTCGTAAAAATTAAATCTGCCTTTCAACCAGAACAGTCTTTTTGTTTGAATAATTTCTCTAAGTTAGAAGTTTAACTTATATTGAATAAGTGAAGATTATTGAATAAGTGAAGATATTGAATAAGTGAATAAATTCTATTTGCTCAATAACTTATTCACCCATAATCCTTTTTTTCCTTTGTTTGTCCACTACTTCTTATGAATCTAAACAAAGGAGTTCCGATAGACCCGGAAAAGAAGGAAAGGAATAGTAATCTTTGATGAACAGGAAAAAAATAATTATTATTTTGATACAAGACGACACAAGAAAAAGGAATTTTCACCCGTTTTCTTGTGTCGTCTTGCGTCGAATAGAAGATTAGGAAGACTAGTAATCCTTCCTAAAAGTATTTGTTCCTTTCATTTTTATCATCCTTGCCTTGTATTCTCTTCTTTTGTATTTGTTTGTATGCCTATTGTTTATTACTAAAATGGAATACAAGTAATGAATTCCAGGCGTCCTGCAAAACAAAAAGAGTATAAACAAAGCAAGCAAAAGGATTTACAGAATTTTTTGATCATACATAATTGTATCGATGGACAAAAAATTGGCACTTTTTACCAAATGTTAAGGAATCTCTGGACCTAAAAATTCATTTCGTACAATTGAACTTTTTCAAACTGTTTCTTTTTAAGAACCAAAAAAACTTGTGCCAAAATAACAGATGCGAAGAAGAACAAAAGGCCTTGGACGCGTAATGGATCTTGAAGCACTATTTCTGCATCTCCCTGACCAAACCCTCCTACATTGGGATTGCTTGTTAATGGTTGATCAAGCTTAATGGATTCACCCTCTGAAACAAGAAGTTCTGGTCCTGGAGGTATAATATCAACCACTTGACGTCCATCCGATGCATCAACTATGGTTATTTCATATCCTCCCTTTTCTTTACGTACTATTTTGCTTACTATACCTGCTGATGTAGCATTATAGACTGTATTGTTACTCTTGCTACCATCAGGATAAATCTGACCCCTTCCTCTGTTCCCACCCACATATATGGGATATTTTAAGAAGTGAACGTCTTTCTTTGTAGCAGGGTCGGGGGAAAGAATGGGAAAGACGATTTCACTATATTTCTGACCCGGAACAGGACCTATCACAAGAATATTTTTTTTATTGGGACGATAACTCTGAAAAGACAGATTTCCTATCTTTTCTTTCAACTCAGGAGAAATACGATCGGGGGGGGCTAATTCGAATCCCTCGGGTAAAATAAGAACAGCACCCACATTCAAACCCCCTTTTTTACCATTAGCAAGAACTTGTTTCAGTTGCATATCATAAGGAATTTGAACAACTGCTTCAAATACAGTATCAGGAAGCACAGCTTGCGGAACTTCAATATCCACGGGCTTATTAGCTAAATGGCAATTAGCACATACAATTCGTCCAGTTGCTTCTCGTGGGTTTTCATAACCCTGCTGCGCAAAAATGGGATATGCATTTGAAATGGATGCTCGAGTTATTACATATATCATGATCGATACAGAAATGGATCGAGTCATCTGTTCCTTTACCCAAGAAAAAGTATTTCTATTTTGCATGTCCAATCATGGATCTCGGAATTTCTACAATAAATTAGATAGGGAACTAGTAAAGTTCCCTATGCACGAGTCTGTCATTGTACTGGAATAGTTGTACTGTAATATAGGACGAATACCTTGAACTGGTAGAAATAAAATATAAAGAATTAAGTAAGATTCAAAATGGTTTCTTTATAAAGGAAGAAAGATTCTGATTTATTTGATTGATATCAGGAGATCAAATGAGTTCTTCATTCATTCATTGAATGATAAATGACTACAAGCGAAGGAGATACACGATTTAAATAATGGAAAATCCAATATTTCACAATTGTATCTAGAATAACTGGAAAGGTGGAAACAAGACCAGATATAATTTGATCGTTATGAGCCAATCCAAAATCGTTGTAGAACGAACCAATTATTAGTTCCCAACCATGAGTCGAGTGAAATCCAATCCATAAATCAGTAACTAAAAGAATCGAAAAAGCTTTTATTGTGTCACTTAAGTTATAGAGGAATTCCTGAACCCAAGAATTAAGAATGACAAGTTCCTCATTACCCAAAATAAAATAACCACTTAGAATAGCGAAAGAGATTATATTTGTCGAGAAATGCAAAATGATATGGAGATGATATTCATTGTGTGTTTTGACCAATTGTATCGTTTCCTTGTGTATTCCTATACGAAGTTTTTGTATATGTGTCTCCGGGTACTCCTTTATCATTTCGTCCAACAGAAAGAGTTCTTCTAATTCTATGAATCTTTCTAGAACGTTTTTCTCTTGAATGATATTCAAGAGAGTTTTGGATTGCCCGGTATTCCACCAATTTGTAACCCAAAGTTCCAGACATTTATTAAATGGGAGAGAGACCCACCAGGGCAAAAATACTATAGATACAAGATATGGGAAAGAAGGCAATGCTTTCTTTTTTTTCATTTTTTATCTGTGAATTGAATCGTTAATGAACCTGCTTCATTCGTTGACTCTATATGATATTTCTCTGAAGCACGAGTTCTATAACAAGGTATTGAACCTATGGGTCTATTCATTCCAATTTTTGTGTCAAAATTGAATTTAGTTCTTGGATCTAGAAGGAATATAGAAATGGGATAAGGGTTCGCCCTTTTCGGATAAAAATGCAAAATCAATATTATTCCTAGATATCTCAATTGGGCAAATTCGAATGGGCAAATTCGAAGCAATTTCATCTTCATTTGTTCCTTTCTATGAATACTCGAAAACCCACTTAAAATAACGAATCGGATTTAGAAACGAAAACCCCCCTCAGTTAATTATTTCGAAATGTTTCACCGCCTAGCCACAACCAAGGAAAAAAGGTATCATCAAAATTTTGGGCCTAAAAAGATGAGATGAATTCCGTATTACGAAATAAATCTTGGATATATTTGATGAATCCTTACTTATTATATTAGCCTTATATTAGTCTTTTTTCTAGTAGAAATTTTCTAGTAGAAAAGAATTGAGTTGGGATCCATACGCATACGAAATACTTTTGGTATACAAATGGTATACAAAAATTTCTTCTTTTCTTAATTTTCTTCTTTATTATAGTATAGTTTATTATAGTTATTCCATATACGCCCCCCTGCTTTTTTGGTTTATTCTATGGGAGTCGCCACGACAAAGGAAGGAGGAAATAGAATAATCTAACATGTTTTGTTCAAATGAACATTCCAAAAAGACTTCAATTGTATTAAAAAAGGAATTAGCAAGTTCCTTCCCCCATGCCGAGAAAACATTTATTCTTTATTGTGTTCAATTCATTTCAAAATACTTCAATTGGTACGCCCAAGAAATAGGCCAATTCGGCAGCTTTTTGTTCAATTTCTCGTGGAGTAAAATTCTCATCAGTACGAGTCAAGGGAATGGCCCCTTGACCTCTGATTTCCATATAAAGGACACGACGAGGATAAAGACCCTCTTTAACCTCAATTCTGATTGATTGGATATCTCTCATAAGGAAGCGAAGGAAGATGCGACGATTTATTCCAGGAAATCCCCAACGAAAAATGCACACAATTCCTTCTTTTCTATCGAATTGGTCATAACCACTACCTACATTCCACAAAATTGTGCACCACAAATAGGAGCTAACGAACAGACCTGCGATCCCATAAAAAGACATCACGATTCCTTGTGGAAAAAAAAGAATTTGCTGAGATGGAAATATGGATATCAGATTCCTACCAAGATAACTGGAAGTTCCAACCGCTAAGAATCCTAGTGAACCTAAAAAAAGGATACAGGCCCAGCAAAAATTACTTGTTTTTCGAGACCCCCTTATAAGTTCTATCCATATATGTTCTGATCGCCAATTCATACTATACTAGATCCAGTTGCATTCGATTGGAATTGAGAGAATAACCCAAATTTGACTTTACCTTTCTTGATCCCGAAGTAACTTTCATCAACTAGCACTATTCTGATGTGGAGTAATTGGTTAGATACATTGACTTTCTATTAAAAATATTTACTGATCCATTTTTAACCAGCTATATATATATATATACATGCATTTATGCAGATAGCATGTATCCGCATACATAACAGTTCTTTCATTTGTGTGTGGAAAGAGCCACATATCGTACCATATTGCACTAAAAAAATATCTGTATTATGATACAGTGTTGAAATAAATTGATAGGATTTGGTCCCATTGGATCTAGACAATCTTATTTTTTTGGACATGAAGAGATAAAGAAGCCATTGCAATTGCCGGAAATACTAGGCCCACTAAAGGCACAAAAATAGAGGGTAAGTTGAGATCTGTCATAGAATGGGTGCCTCGATTTAATATTTGTATCTATATATTTGTATCTATTAGAAAGATATCTTATGATATGATAAGTATATCTATTATAAGTAATATTAGGTAATATTGACTATTGTATTTTATATAATATTATACTACTAAGTATATATAAACAATTAAGTATATATAAATATATAATTTATAAATAATATATTTATATTAAAATAGAAATTTAAAATATAAAAATAATATTAAAATATTAAATTTAAAGAAAAAAAAGGATAGATAATAAGTGCAAAAATGTAGAACTAAATTAAGTGTACCTATTCATCTTTCTACACGAATATAAATAGGGTAATCTTCTTTTACAAATTTTATTATTCTTCTTCTCCCATCCTTATGTTCTTTCTATCTTTCTTTCTAATCTAATAAGGAGTTTTTTATTTTAAAGGAGTTCTCTTATGAAAATGAAGTTCATTATGAATTCGCGACTCTAAATAATAGGATCCAACAAACAGGGATTCATAGTAAAAATGCGATAGATGTAGAAATTATTTTATTTCATTTCCATATTTGATATTTCTTTTTATTTTGATATTTTTTTCATTATTGTCTATCTTAATTAATGCGTAAGATAGCCAGATAAAATTCTTTTTTTCCAAAAATTAGAATTCCTCGGAAAGAGAAATTCACTTTTTTATTTTATCCTGTTGATAGAGGTTCATAATACCTAATCATGAATAGGGGTAAGATAAAAAATGGATCTGGATCCGGAAGAAAAAAAATTATTCGAAACTTCTGACTCTTACTAGAAAGTGTAACTTATATCACCAAAGAACATTTTTCTTAGTTTTTTTTATTATGATGAACTAAATACTTGTTCGCTACAAACAAAATAACTGAATCTAGTGCTATACTTTAATTTTTTGAATTTTGATTCAAGGGAAAGAAACCATGGAGCTGAAATAACTCACTTAGAACACCTTTTAAAGGATTACGTGGTACGATTGGGTCAAATAAGCCTTTATGGAATAAATAGTCAGACGCTTGTGAACCATCGGGTACTGTCCTATTCAATGTTTGTTCAATTACTCTTTTACCCGCAAATGCAATGTACGCATTAGGTTCAGCAATAATGATATCTCCCAACATACCAAAACTGGCTGTTACTCCACCGGTTGTAGGAGATGTAAGGACTGATACATAGAATAACTTTTTAGTGGATTGGTAATCATATGAAGCAGAAGATATTTTAGCCATTTGCATCAAGCTCAAACTTCCTTCTTGCATGCGTGCTCCTCCAGAAGCACACACAATAATGACAGGTAGAGATCGATTAGTAGCATACTCAATCAAACGAGTGATTTTCTCACCTACTACAGATCCCATACTACCTCCCATGAACTTAAAATCCATAACCCCAATTGCTGCGGGAATACCGTTTAGTTGACCTATGCCTGTTTGAACAGCTTCAGTTAAACCTGTCTTTCTTTGATAAGAATCGATACGATCTTTATAAGGTTCCTCTTCTGAATGAAATTGAATGGGGTCCATAGAAACCATATCTTCATCCATAGGATCCCAAGTGCCCGAATCAATCGAAAGTTCGATTCTATCTGAACTACTCATTTTCAAATAATATCCACACTGTTCACAAATATTAATTTTTGACCTAAGAAGTTTTTTATAATTTAATCCATAACAATTTTCGCATTGAACCCATAAATGTCTGTATTTTTTATTTATATCGAAATCATTAGATCTTCCTCTTATATTGAAATCACTGCCATTATTACGAGTTCTTATACTAAAACTTCCACTTTCATTTTCAGTACAAATGAAACTATAAATGTAACTGTCACTGTAATTGTCAGTACCACCTGAAATGGAACTATTAATACTGACTTCAAAACGAAGATAACTATTAATGCAACTATTAATGTGATTAGTCCAACTAGATTGAGTATCATACATGTAATGATAATAGTAGTGATTGTTTCTCTTAGACCCCCTATTCAAAAAACTAGAAAAAAAACCTTCTAATTCACTCAGAAAAGAACTATCATTGTCAATCTCAAAACTATGATTTTCAATATCAAAATATACGGAATAACTGTCACCATTACTATCCCTAACTAAAAAAGTGTCATCAGAGATCAAACTCCAAATATCCCTGATACCAAATAAATAATCAACATTACTGAAACTATAACTAACACTATCACTCCAATTTTTCTCCATATCATTTAGAAGGGGTTCATCACTTCCACTGGTATGGCCAATAGCATCAAGACTTTCCATTGATTTACTTAAACCATACCTATGTTCTAACTTTAACTTCTCGTTAGACAACATCGAATTGAACCACCATTTTTCCATAGAATCTTCCTGCCCCCTATTTGATGAAAATACAATAGATGAATAGTCATTCGATGAATAATTATTTTACTATTTTATTTCCTATCAGAATTAAGCATATGAGGATTAGGATTGTTAACTAATAATAAGTGAGTATTGAAAGAAATGATTCTCTTTTTTTTTGAATCCGAGATAGCACTTCAATATCTATCTATATAGAAAGATTTTTTTTTTTCAATTAAAATAAAAATTCTCATCGAAAATAGTTTATAAATAAGGAATTCGTTCTCGTATAACCTTGTATCGTATAATCAAATAATAAGTTTATATTGCATTGCAACATGGAACGAAAAAGACAATATACAGGATGAGTAGATTGGATAGAGGGAGCCCTTCCCTTAGCTTAATCTAAGGCCTGAAACTACGAGATAGAAAATGATCCACTAATCCTAAGGATCCATAGGATTAATTATGGATTGGATCCAAAAATAAAAATAGAAATATCGAGTTGTTTCGTCT